TTACTTTTTTACTAGGAATCTTTGTTTGTTGGATTGAATTAGTTTAGTTAGAGTCGCGAACTTATAAAAAACTTGTTAATTTTAATAAAAAACCTTTTCTTTTATTATATTAGAAAGATAGAAAGAATAAAAGAAAAGGATGGGGGAATAAGAAAATTTCTTAAACTTAAAGCGGATTATCATATATATTTGTCTAAAAAGATGAATAGGTACACTTCATTTAGTTCTCATTCCTTGCACTTATTAACTACTTAAATATTAATATTATTTAGAATAGTTTCTATATAATAGAGATACTTATCATAAGATATCTTTATAATAGGTACAAATATTAAATCGAGGTACCCATTCTATGACAGATCTTAACTTACCCTCTATTTTTGTCCCTTTAGTGGGCCTAGTATTTCCTGCGATTGCAATGGCTTCTTTATTTCTTCATGTCCAAAAAAATAAGATTGTCTAGATCCGATGGGACCAAATTTCATCAATTTATTTCAACACTGAATCATAATACAGATATTTGTTTAGTGTAATATGGGACAATATGTGGCTTTTTCCGAACACAAACGAAAGAACTGTTATGCATGCGGATACATGATATCTGCATAAATGTATGTATATGATATGCGGGTATATCTGGTTAAAAATGATCGGCGAATATTTTTATAATAGAAAGTATATGTATCTAACCAATTATTCCTAATGGTTCATATCAGACTAGTGCTAGTTGATGAAAGTTACTTCGGCATCATGAAAAGTAAAGTCAAATTTTTTCTCAATTCCAATCGAATGCAACTGGATCTAGTATAGTATGAACTGGCGATCAGAACATATATGGATAGAACTTATAACAGGGTCTCGAAAAGCAAGTAATTTTTGCTGGGCCTGTATCCTTTTTTTAGGTTCACTAGGATTCTTAGTGGTTGGAACTTCTAGTTATCTTGGTAGGAATCTGATACCTGGATTTCCATCTCAGCAAATCATTTTTTTTCCACAAGGAATCGTGATGTCTTTCTATGGGATCGCGGGTCTATTCATTAGTTCATATTTGTGGTGCACAATTTCATGGAATGTAGGTAGTGGTTATGACCGATTCGATAGAAAAGAAGGAATAATGTGTATTTTTCGTTGGGGATTCCCTGGAATAAATCGTCGCATCTTCCTTCGCTTCTTTATGAAAGATATCCAATCAATCAGAATGGAAGTTAAAGAGGGTCTTTTTCCTCGTCGTATTCTTTATATGGAAATCAGAGGCCAAGGAAACATTCCCTTGACTCGTACTGATGAGAATTTGACTCCGCGAGAAATTGAGCAAAAAGCTGCTGAATTGGCCTATTTCTTGCGCGTACCAATTGAAGTATTTTGAAATGAACCGAACGAAGAATGAATGTTTTCTCCACATAATAAAAGGGGCTTGCTAATTTCCTTTTTTTTTTAATACAATTGAAGTTTCCTCAGACTGTTCATTCGAGAAAAACATGTTAGATTCCATTTCCTCGTTCCGTTGACGCAACAACCCGCTAGAATAAAACAAAAGCTGGGGAACGTATATGGAACAACTACAACTATTCCAACTATAATATAATAAATATAATAAACTATAATTAAGAATACATTTTTTCTATACCAAAACCCTTTTGTATGCGTATTTGTATGCGTATTTGTATGCGTAAAGGGCCCAACTCAATTCTTTTATACTAGTAAAAAGTCTAATAAGTCTAATTAAGTATGAATTCATCAAATATCCGAATATGTATTTCGTAATACAGAATTAATCCTTTTAGGTTAAGCCTCAGATTTTGAACTGATACCGTATTCCTGTGCTGTGGTTAGACGGTGCAACATTTCGAAATAATTAATGGAATTGATCCGGGAGGGTTTTTCGAGTATTTATTGAAAGGAATAAATGAAGATGAAATTCGTTCGAATTTTCCCAATTGAGATACCCGGAAATCCTATTTACTTAATTTATTACTTAATTTATTTACTTTTTATATATTAGAAATCTATTTCTCTATCTATTTATTTCTAATTTTTTTTCATCCGAAAAAGGACCCTTATTTTATTTCTATATTCCTTAATTCCTTCTGGATCTAAGGAGTCAATTATTATACAAAAATGGGAATAGATCCATAGGTTCCATACCTTGTTATAGAACTTGTGCTTTAGAGAAACATCAGATCAGATAGAGTTGACAAATGAAGCAGTTCATTAACAATTCACAGATAAAAAAAATGAAAAAAAAGAAAGCATTGATTTCCCTCCCATATCTTGCATCTATAGTATTTTTGCCCTGGTGGGTCTCTCTCTCATTTCAAAAAAGTCTCGAACCTTGGATTATTAATTGGTGGAATACTAGGCAATCCGAAACTTTTTTGAATGATATTCAAGAGAAAAATGTTCTAGAAAAATTCCTAGAATTAGAAGAACTATTCTTGTTGGATGAAATGATAAAAGAATACCCAGAGACACATATACAAAATATACAAAAGCTTCGTATAGGAATACACAAGGAAACGATACAATTGGTCAAAACACACAATGAATATCATTTCCATATCATTTTGCATTTTTCGACAAATATAATATGTTTCGCTATTTTAAGCGGTTATTTTATTCTGGGTAATGAAGAACTTGTCATTCTTAATTCTTGGGTTCAGGAATTCTTCTATAACTTAAATGACACAATAAAAGCTTTTTCGATTCTTTTAGTTACTGATTTATGGATTGGATTTCACTCGACCCATGGTTGGGAACTAATGATTGGTTCGATCTACAATGATTTTGGATTGGCTCATAACGACCAAATTATATCTGGTCTTGTTTCCACTTTTCCAGTTATTCTAGATACAATTGTGAAATATTGGATCTTCCGTTTTTTAAATCGCGTATCTCCTTCGCTTGTAGTCATTTATCATTCAATGAATGAATGAAGAACTTATTTGATCTCCTGATATCAATCCAAATTTTTCTTCGCGCATAAAGAAAGCATTTTCCATTTGACTTATTCTTTCTTTATACTTCTACCTCTTCAAGGTATTTGTCCTATTTCAATAGAATTATTTCAGTACAATGGCAGACTCGTGGATAGGGAACTATACTAGCTACCTATCTAATTTATTGTATAAATTCCTGGATGAATGATTGGATCATGCAAAATAGAAATACTTTTTCTTTTTCTTGGGTAAAGGAACAGATCACTCGATCTATTTCTGTATCGATCATGATATATGTAATAACTCGAACATCTATTTCAAATGCGTATCCCATTTTTGCGCAGAAAGGTTATGAAAATCCACGAGAAGCAACTGGGCGAATTGTATGCGCCAATTGCCATTTAGCTAATAAGCCTGTGGATATTGAAGTTCCGCAAGCTGTACTTCCTGATACTGTATTTGAAGCAGTTGTTCGAATTCCTTATGATATGCAACTGAAACAAGTTCTTGCTAATGGTAAAAAAGGGGCTTTGAATGTAGGGGCTGTTCTTATTTTACCCGAGGGATTCGAATTAGCCCCCCCCGATCGTATTTCCCCCGAGGTGAAAGAAAAGATAGGAAATCTGTCTTTTCAAAGTTATCGTCCCAATAAAAGAAATATTCTTGTAATAGGTCCTGTTCCAGGTCAGAAATATAGTGAAATCGTCTTTCCCATTCTTTCCCCCGACCCTGCTACGAAGAAAGACGTTCACTTCTTAAAATATCCCATATATGTAGGTGGGAATAGGGGAAGGGGTCAGATTTATCCTGATGGGAGCAAGAGTAACAATACAGTCTATAATGCTACATCCGCGGGTATAGTAAGCAGAATAGTACGCAAAGAAAAAGGAGGATATGAAATAATCATCGTTGATGCATCGGATGGACACCAAGTGGTTGATATTATACCTCCAGGACCAGAACTTCTTGTTTCAGAGGGTGAATCCATCAAGCTTGATCAACCATTAACAAGCAATCCTAATGTAGGGGGATTTGGTCAGGGAGATGCCGAAATAGTGCTTCAAGATCCATTACGCGCCCAAGGCCTTTTGTTCTTCTTGGCATCCGTTATTTTGGCACAAATTTTTTTGGTTCTTAAAAAGAAACAGTTTGAAAAGGTTCAATTATACGAAATGAATTTCTAGATCCAGAGATTCCTTACCATCAAGTTGGTAAAAAACGCGGAATTCTTGTCGATCAATACAATTAAATATATATGATCAAAAAATTCTGTAAATCCCTTTGCTTGCTTTGTTTATACTATTTTTTCGAGATGTATGGAATTCTTTACTTGTATCCCATTCCTAGCACTAGACAATAGGCATACAAAAACAAAGGAAGAGGAGACAGGGCAAGGACGGGATAAATGAAAGGAAGGGTACTGGATTATAAGTCTTACTAATCTTCTATTCGACACAAGAAAAAGGACTTTGTACCCTTTCTTGTGTCGTCTTGTATCGAAATAATAATGATTTTTTTCTTGTTCGCCAAAGATTACTATTTCTTCGTTTCCGGGTCTATCGGAATTCCTTTGTTTAAATTCATAAGAAGTAGTAGACAAACAAAAAGGGTTAGGGGGGGTAATTCATCGAGCAAACGAAACTTTTTCTATTATTCAATTAACTTCAACGTAGAATAGCACTTTTTTATAAAAGAAAAAGAAAAATTATTCAAACAAAAAAATGTACTTTAACTCTTTTTATTGAGATTTTATTGAGAAGCGGATTCTATTTTATTTTTCTATTTTTACGCATACCCCAATCCTTTTTCTTTCATCACCTTTTTTATTTTCTCTTTTTTTTTTATAGAGTAAGGTTCTATTAGTTTAGTATGGAAATGATTTGCAGGATGTCTCATCCGTTTAAATCCATATAATTATCCAGAAAATCGATTGATTCCTTCTTGTTGCTTCTCGTAAGAGTTAATATTATATTATGGAGGAACGACAGAGCCTATAAATCAATCAATAGAAATAGATTCAATTCCGTTGTTCAAAAACATCATAAGAAACAAAGGAATAAAGTG